GACCACATTCTCCATAGGGCCCTCTTATCTCTTCCTTCTCCGAACTCAGGTTATGGAAGAAGGAGAAGAAGGAATCGAGAAGAAGGTATCAGCAACAACAGGTTTTATTATGGGACAGCTCATGATGTTCATATCGATCTATTATACGCCCCTGCATCTAGCATTGGGTAGACCTCATACAATAACTGTCCTAGCTCTACCCTATCTTTTGTTTCATTTCTTCTGGAACAATCACAAACACTTTTTTGATTATGGATCGACTAGCAGAAATTCAATGCGTAATCTCAGCATTCAATGTGTATTCCTGAATAATCTCATTTTTCAATTATTCAACTATTTCATTTTACCAAGTTCAATGTTAGCCCGATTAGTCAACATTTATATGTTTCGATGCAACAACAAGATGCTATTTGTAACAAGTAGTTTTGTTGGTTGGTTAATTGGTCACATTTTATTCATGAAATGGGTTGGATTGGTATTAGTCTGGATACAGCAAAATAATTCTATTAGATCTAATAAGTACCTTGTGTCAGAATTGAGAAATTCTATGGCTCGAATCTTTAGTATTCTCTTCTTTATTACCTGTGTCTACTATTTAGGCAGAATGCCGTCACCTATTTTTACTAAGAAACTGAACGAAACTCCAGAAACGAAAGAAAGTGAGGAAGAAACAGATGTAGAAATAGAAAAAACTTCCGAAACGAAGGAGACTAAACAGGAAGAAGAGGGATTCACCGAAGAAGATCCTTCTCCTTCCCTTTTTTCGGAAGAAAAGGAGGATCCGGACAAAATCAAAATTGATGAAATGGGAAAGATCCGAGTGAATGGAAAGGACAAAACAAAGGATGAATTTCACTTGCACTTAAAAGAAGCATGCTATAAAAATAGCCCGACTTCTTATTCTGGGAATCAAGATATTTCGAAGTTCGAAATACTTAAAGAAGAAAAGAAAAACGTATTCTGGTTTCAAAAACCCCTTCTTTTTCTTCTTTTCGACTATAAACGTTGGAATCGTCCAACACGATATATAAAAAGCAATCGGTTTGAAAATGCGGTAAGAAATGAAATGTCACAATATTTTTTTTATACATGTCAAAATGATGGAAAACAAAGAATTTCTTTTACATATCCACCTAGTTTATCCATTTTCTGGGAAATGATAAAAAGAAAGATTTCTTTGGCTACAACAGAAAAATTATTATATGATGATGAACTATACAATTATTGGATTTATACGAACGAACAAAAAAAAAACAGCTTAAGCAATGAATTTGCTAATAGAATTACAGTTCTAGACAAAGGACTTTTTTATATAGATGTACTCGAAAAAAAAACTAGATTATGCAATGAAAAAAGTAAAAAGAAAAAGGAATATTGATATATAAAATAAATACCAAAAAATATAAGAAGAGATTCGACCGCCCCCTACATATTTGATACCCTCGCCGACAAAAAAGCTTATAACACCAAAACCATTCGGAATTCCATCAATTATTCGTCTATCAAAAAATGAAACTAGTTCAACCAAACCTCTTAGACCCTTAATTACAAATTTTTCGTAAAAACCATCGATATAACCACGGTTAGCAGACCAATTATATATGATATTTATTATTTTGTCCCCAAAAATTCTCTTTTGCCCTTTTTTATCAAATAAATTAATTAAGTCAAAATTTGTTAACGATGAATAAGTGGGTTTATAAAAAAAAAAGGCTATAAATATCCCCAAATAAGCTATACTAACTGAAAAAGTTGCATTTATCAAAAATTCATACCAGTCGACAGAAGTCTTGGAATTGGAATCTAAAAAATTTATAGATGGAGTTAACCATTTAGTTAATATATCCAAAGCTATTCCTTCTCCTTTTTGATTGAATGGAATTCCTATGAATCCAATGAAGAAAGTAAACAGAATCAAAAAAATCAGCGGAAATAACATAGTATTATCAGATTCATGAGGATAGACAGAAATATTCTTATTATCAAAATCAGTAACAGTAATAAAAGATCGCAGCATTTTTCCTAAATTTCTATTAATTTGATATGGTTTTTTCAAAAAAAAAGAAACCCTTTCCTTCTTATTCATTGTTAATAAAGTTAATAAAAGAAATTTTTGATTAATACTTTTCACTCCTTCTTTCCCCCATAAAGATATTGAATAAAAAGAACTACTTTTTTTTCCACTATAATTTTTTAAAAAAGCGTTTAAATGCCCTTCAAACGTAAGTAAGTAGATTCTAAACATATAAAAAGCGGTTAATCCGGCTGTGAAATAAGCTATTATTCCAAAAACTGGTGAATACATCCAACTATCATTAAGAATTTCATCTTTGGACCAAAAACAAGCAAGAGGCGGAATACCACAAAGCGAAAGTGTACCTATTAAAAAAGAAGTTTTTGTAATTGGTACATGTTTTGTTAACCCCCCCATAAGAACCATATTCTGACTTTTATTGGGAGAATATCCAACAACAGTTTCCATTGAATGAATAAGAGATCCAGATCCTAAAAACAATAATGCTTTTGAATAAGCATGAGTAATCAAATGAAATAAAGCAGCTCGATAAGAACCCATACCTAAAGCTAACATCATATAACCCAACTGAGACATTGTAGAATAAGCTAAACTTCTCTTAATGTCTTTTTGAGCAAGAGCTAAGGTTGCTCCTAGTAGTACTGTTATTATACCTATAAAAGAAATTCCATACATTATGTAAGGTAGAATTAAGAAAAGAGGCAGCAGTCGAGCAACTAAAAAAATTCCTGCGGCGACCATGGTAGCAGCATGGATGAGAGCTGAAATAGGAGTAGGTCCCTCCATAGCATCAGGTAACCATACATGAAGAGGAAATTGGGCCGATTTAGCAACTGCACCGGCAAATAACAAGAAAGCACATAAAATACAAAATGAGGAATTGACCTCGTTATTATTAATTAAAGTTTTGAATATTTCAAACAAATCTCGAAACTCGAAACTACCTGTTATCCAATAAAGACCTAAAATTCCTAATAATAAGCCAAAATCTCCTACACGATTAGTAACAAACGCTTTTTGACAGGCATTTGCAGCAATAGGGCGTGTGAACCAAAAACCGATTAATAGATACGAGCACATTCCAACTAATTCCCAAAAAATATAAATTTGTATTAAATTTGAACTAGTAACTAGTCCCAACATGGAAGTGTTGAAAAAACTCAAATACGCAAAAAATCTCAAATATCCTTGATCATGAGACATATAATTATCACTATAAATAAGAACCAGAATTGCAACAGTAGTTATTAACATTGACATAATAGAAGTAAGTGGATCGATTAAGTAGCCGAATTCTAAAGACAAATCATTATTAATCGTCCAAGACCATAAATATTGATAAATAGAATTATTATTTATTTGTTGAATAGCCAGTTTCATGGAAAAAACCATAACTATACTTAATAACAAAATACTCGAAAAAGCCCATATACGCCGAAGTTTTTTTGTTGCTATCGGAAAAAATAAAAGTCCAGATCCTATTAACAAAGGAACTAGAAGTGGAAAGAAAGGTATAATCCATGCATATTGATATATATATTCCATAATATACTAGAATAGAAAAATTTTATATTAAATTAATTAAAATTATTTTGTTTACCAGTCACTGGCTCTTGTCTCTTTTGAAAAAGTAAGTTAATAAACAGAACTTTTTGAAACCTATGAAGTAGGAAACTAAAACAAATTTCCTTTTTATTTCCATTTAAGTTATTTCAAATATATTATATTTAAAGGGTAAAACACCCAAATTCGACTAAAAAAGACGATGAATAAGAAAATCGACTAAATATCTAGTAAAGTCAATAATGATAAAAATAAATTAACTATTTTAATTAATTTATTCTGTAGTTTATTCCGAATTATTCCCTCATTTTTTGCAAAATGGTTTAATTGTCTTTCATTCCAAGCAAAAACGGGGAAAAAGTCTATTTTCGTAATTCTTTTTTTCGGGATTCTAGAAAAGAATATCTGTTACTTTACTCTCTAGTTTCTATAATATAGAATAAAAAAATGCCTCAAATAGTGGATCTTTTAAACAAATTTATTGGGATAATTTCACTTTGCAAAGAAAAAACTTCCAGTTTTTCAATTAAGATAAAGGTTGAATTCATCAAATTTTGAATGTGATTTATCACGTGCATCGAAATTTTATCTAACACATCAAAAAGAAACAGGGATATAACTCGAAATTAGTATTCATTAGTTAATTTTAATTAATCTTACTCGATTTCATACGAATTTTTTTCTAGACATTCTAGGCAGGAGAATTTTTTTTCTCCTAATCAAATATTTTCGATTATTTCTATCGAAATATAGAAAATATATTTCTAGTTCATATTTATAGTTATGCTTTTTGATTTTTTTTTTTAATAAAAAAGCTATCACCTAGAATCTAAATACATAGATAATTAATAGAAAATACGGATTCATTTGAACAATAGATGTCTTTCACATCCAACTATAACACTGAATAATGCATTTTTTCAATTTTAAATGGCAGTTCCAAAAAAACGTACTTCGATTTACAAAAAGCGTATTCGTAAAAATATTTGGAAAAAAAAGGGATATTGGGCGGCATTAAGAGCTTTTTCGTTAGCAAAATCTCTTTCTACCGGGAATTCGAAAAGTTTTTTTGTACGAAAAATAAATAACCAAACCTTGGAATAATCGAAATCAACCTGGCTAAAAAAATGGTATAACAAATTCAAAATAATTTCATTTTTCGTTTAGAATAAAAAAAACCGAAAATAAGCGATTTCGGTAAGTTTGGATTTATTTGAACTGTAAAATTTTGTAACTTTTTCTTATGATAACACTAACATAGCACTTTATGTTTTTTGTTGAAAAACTGGCTATATATAATCTATATATCGAAGATTTCATCAACTTCTTTTTTCGTCTATTTTATCATTTAAAAGATCAAAGATGGGGATTTTTTTCCCCATCAAGCTATTTGTTTTGTCACAAAAAAATAGGAAAAGTGTTCGCGACTTATAGAATTTGTAGATTTTGTAAATAAAGGGCAAATCAAAAACGGTTAAACTATAACTTACAGAAGGATTCTTTCTCGAAATTGCTTTATTATATATTCGTCTGATTTAAATCAATCAAAAAACCCCTTAGTTTTTTTATACACAAATTCTTTTTTTTAATGCGTTTTTATAGAGATCAAAACTTTTTTATATGAAATATCCGATTCAATACTTAACAAGAAAAATTCTCCAATTAATTGGTTTTTTTTGATAAAAAGCGATCCATTTACAGAAAAGAAAGTCCCTCGATCCCGTGTTGACATTGAGAGCTCAAATATTCGAGTTAAAGAAATTTCAGTTCATGAAAAGATAAACTACACGAGAGTCCATTGACAGATTAAAGCAGTCTTATAAAAAAAATTCCCTATAAAATAAAAACCTTATTATAGAACTATGAATGTCAACCATTTCAATTCGTGAATAAAAAAGAATTTGCAAGCCGAACTGGTTCAAAACAAAATGTTGGATTGAAGTAATCTCGACGATTGACTAAAAAAAGGTTATTATGATTTCAAACAAGCCGCTATGGTGAAATCGGTAGACACGCTGCTCTTAGGAAGCAGTGCGAGAGCATCTCGGTTCGAGTCCGAGTGGCGGCATCCCATCTTCCAAATTTCTGACAAAATTTCAAAAGTCTTATAACCTAAAAGAAATAATGAAAATGAAATCAATTTTTTTGTTAATCCATTTCATAATTTGTAATTGAGGGATTTTTTTTTTATTTATATATTCTATATGATATTATCGACTTTAGAGCAGATTTTAACTCATATTTCCTTTTCAACGGTTTCTGCTGTAATTATACTCCATTTGATAACTTTATTCGTCAATGAAATAGGAGGACTATATAATTCATTAGAAAAAGGCATGATAGTGACTTTTTTCTCTATAACAGGATTATTAGTTACTCGTTGGGTTTATTGGAACCATTTGCCATTAAGTGATTTATATGAATCGTTAATATTCCTTTCTTGGAGTTTATACCTTATTTATATGATTCCCCGTTTTTTTAAAAAAGAGAAAAACTCTTTAAGTACTATAACCGCCCCAAGTGCTATTTTTACTCAAGCATTTGCTACATCAGGTCGCTTAACTGAAATGCATCAATCCGGAATATTAGTACCCGCTCTCCAATCCCAATGGTTGATGATGCATGTAAGTATGATGGTATTGGGTTATGCAGCTCTTTTATTCGGATCATTATTATCTGTAACACTTCTAATCATTCTATTTCAAAAAGATATTAGAAGGATTTTTGATAAACGAAACCTTTTATTAAATGAGTCATTTTTCTTCAGTGAGGTTCAATATATGAATGAAAAAGGCAATATTGTACAAAATATTTCGTCCTCCTCTGTTCGAAATTATTACAAGTCCCAATTGATTGAACAACTTGATCATTGGAGTTATCGTGGTATTAGTCTAGGATTTATCTTTTTAACCATGGGTATTCTTTCAGGGGCAGTATGGGCTAATGAGGCATGGGGATCATATTGGAATTGGGATCCAAAGGAAACTTGGGCATTTATTACTTGGACCATATTTGCGATTTATTTACATATCCGAACAAATAAAAATTTTCGAGGTGCAAATTCTGCAATTGTGGCTTTTATGGGCTTTCTTATAATTTGGATATGCTATTTTGGGGTTAATCTATTAGGAATAGGACTACATAGTTATGGCTCATTTACATTAACGCTTAATTAAATCGAAGAAAGGGCCTTATGAATCAAAATTATAGTACAAGCCATAAGCTAATTTCTTAGAAACAGGTGAGAACCATTTAAATCATGATTTAAATGGTTCTCACAAACATCAAAAGTGTCTGATTAGAATTCTTCTTTAGTCTTGCTTCATTTTATGTAAAGAAGACTGTTTTTTTCATTTCATTAAATGAAAAGAAATCTATCTATAAAAATAATTGGATAAAATAGCTTCCACTTTTTCAACTGATAGTGAGAGAACGAAATCCGGGTAAATGCCAATACCGATTACTGGTAAAAAAATGGAAGTTGAAACAAACAACTCGCGCGGCCCAGAATCAAAAAAAAAAGAGTTGGAAATGTTAAACAATTTATATCCATAGAACATTTGACGTGACATAGATAATGAATAAATAGGAGTTAATATCATTCCAATTGCCATTCCAAAAGTAATTAGTATTTTTGGTATTAAAAGATATTTTTGGCTAGTAATTAGCCCCAAAAAGACTATTAATTCCGCAATGAAACCGCTCATGCCGGGTAATGCAAGAGATGCCATTGAAAAGCTACTGAAGAGTGTGAATATTTTTGGCATTGGAATCGCTATTCCACCCATTTCATCGAGAAAAACAAGGCGTATTCTATCGTAACTAGTTCCCGCTAAGAAAAAAAGCGCAGCACCAATAAATCCATGCGAAATTATTTGTAAAATGGCCCCATTAAGGCCAGTATCGGTTAGAGAACTAATTCCTATAATTATGAAACCCATGTGAGATACAGAAGAATAGGCTATTCTTTTTTTTAAATTACGTTGCCCAGGAGATGTTGAAGCTGCATAGATTATTTGTATTGTACCTATTATCATCAACGAAGGAGAAAATATAGAATGAGCGTGAGGTAATAATTCCATATTGATCCGAACCAACCCGTACGCTCCCATTTTTAATAAGATTCCGGCTAGCAGCATACAAGTACTATAATGCGCTTCTCCGTGAGTATCGGGTAACCATGTATGTAAAGGTATAATCGGTAATTTGACAGCAAACGCAATAAAAAATCCAATATAGAATATTATTTCTAATGACACAGGATACGATTGATTAACTAATGTTTCTAAATTTAATGTGGGTTCATTGGAACCGTATAAACCAACACCCAGAACTCCTATTAATAGAAAAATCGAACCCCCCGCAGTATACAAAATAAATTTCGTAGCAGAGTAGAGGCGTTTCTTTCCCCCCCACATGGATAAAAGTAGATAAACCGGAATTAATTCTAATTCCCACATTATGAAAAAAAGTAAAAGATCTCGGGACGAAAATGATCCTATTTGACCACTATACATTGCTAACATCAAGAAATGAAATAATCGAGAATCCCGAGTAACTGGCCAAGCGGCTAAAGTAGCTAAAGTCGTAATGAATCCTGTTAATAAAACAGGTCCTATCGAAAGTCCGTCGATTCCTAATCGCCAATGGAAATCAAAAAAGTTGATCCAATTATAATCTTCGGCCAGTTGGATTAATGGATCATCCGGTTGGAAATGATAACAAAATGCATAAGTTATTAGAAGGAGCTCCAAAATTGAAATGCATATAGTATACCACCTTATAATCTTATTTCCTCTCTGAGGAAATACTAAAATTAAAGAACCCGCAAATATGGGCAAAATTACAATTGTTGTTAACCAGGGAAAAAAATTCGTAGTAAAGACAAGATATACTTGGACAAAAAAACCCGTACCTCAAAAGAAATAAATTTCGTTTTTGGTACGGATTTTTGTCGGTAAAAAAAATCCAAATAGAATAAAAAAATAAATGGATTCAAATGGAATTTTCTGAACTATATCAATAACCTAGACCCATACTGCGAGTGGTTTCATGCCATAGATAAACTCGAACGCTTAAAAAATCCGTTGGACAAGCGGATTCACATCTCTTACAACCGACACAATCTTCTGTTCTTGGAGCAGAAGCTATTTGTTTTGCCTTACATCCATCCCAAGGTATCATTTCTAATACATCCGTGGGACAAGCTCGGACACATTGAGTACACCCTATACATGTATCATAAATTTTAACTGAATGTGACATTGGATCTATAATTTCTTTTTTCACTTGACTAATTTTCGATCTAGTTCTAGTAAAATAAATGAAATACATATTCAAATACTAGACGAATCAATAATTTCCCAGAATTTTTGGAATCAATCTAGTTCTGGATAGGAAATGGAAAAGAGAGCCAAAATACTTTGATTTATTACACTTTATGAAAGTATATCTTAAGGTGCAAGATCTAGTAATCTAATTTGAATTGATGAATATTCCAATTTTACTTTCTAAACTAGAATTTGTGAAAATACTAATAAAATGAAAAAACGATATAACTATTTATTTAATAAATTCGATTGATTAATACGAATTGATTTTCTGTTACGATAAATTGAAGAAACAATAGCCGGTCCAATAGCTGCTTCAGCGGCTGCAATGGCTATAACAAAAATTGAGAAAATGTTTCCTTTTAATTGGCGATTATCAAAAAAATCCGAAAATGTTACAAAATTTAGATTAACTGCATTTAATATAAGTTCAAGACACATAAGAGCTCGAACCAAATTGCGGCTCGTGACTAATCCATAAATCCCGATAGAAAATAAAAAAGCACTCAAAACAAGTACATGCTCGAGTATCATTGACCAACCCCTTATGAATCATGATTCATTTCAATATGAACAACAATTAAACTACTTTGCTTGACTAGAATATAACAAGTTAGAATTAAGAACAAAAACCAGGCTAATACAAAATTGAACTAAAAGTTTCGAAAGCAATTCAAATAGAGTTGAATGAAAATGCAAAAAATAGACTTTTTATTTGGATTACTCGTTTTAAAAATGAAATAGTATTATTGACGAGCCACGGCAATTGCACCTATTAAAGCAACTAAAAGAATTATCGAAATGAGTTCAAATGGAAGAAAAAAATCGGTTGATAAATGAATTCCAATTTGTTGACTAGCATTTATCAAATCTTGTTCTAGAATCTGGTTTGATTTTGTAGTCCAAATAATACTATACCAGGACGTATTTATAATAGTCATAATTAATGAAACAAAAAGACTTATACAAACCAATGAAGTAACCCCGTCCCCAACAGTCCACAGATGGAACTTTTTGTCATATTCTGGACTATTCATGAACATTACAGAAAATAGAATTAATACATTTATAGCCCCCACATAAATAAGGAGTTGTGCAGAAGCTACAAAATGGGAATTTGCTAGAATATAGAATAAAGATATACACACAAGAACTAACCCCAATGAAAAAGCCGCAAAAATTGGATTGGTAAATAATACCACTCCTAGACCCCCTAATATAAGACCCAACCCCCCAAAAACTAAAAGAAAATCATGTATTGGTCCAGGTAAATCCATTATATATAAAATACGAGATAAAAAAATCGGAATGTTTCATGATCTTATTGATGTGAACAGGAAAAAGAAGTTTATGCGCTCCTAATTGGTAAATTCTAATGCGTATGATTTGATGTAAATAAAATAAAGTTGTTCGACCTATCACATTCTTTTTTATCTGGAAAGGATAGTTCGGAACTAAAACTCTTTATAATCATTGGAGTAAATCAATTTAAAATACTACTAAAGTTGCGGGTTTCCCCAATCAATAAGAATAACCAAAATTTCTAGTTATTGAACAAGAATAAAAGCTAGCTTTAATAGGTGGAAATTGTTCTTCAATCACGGGCTTGCTCTGACGAATTCAAAATTGTTCGAATTGTGTAATCATCGGTTATTGATATTGGTAAACGGCCTAGAGCAATTTGATTATAATTTAATTCGTGACGATCATAAGTAGAAAGCTCATATTCTTCAGTCATTGATAAACAATTTGTTGGGCAATACTCAACACAATTACCACAAAATATACAAATTCCGAAATCAATGCTGTAATTAAGCAACTGTTTCTTTCGAATATCCATTTTCAATTTCCAATCAACAACAGGCAAATCTATAGGACATGCACGAACACACACTTCGCAAGCAATGCATTTATCAAATTCAAAGTGAATTCGACCACGAAAACGCTCCGATGTGATCAATTTCTCATAAGGATATTGAATAGTTACAGGTAAACGGTTAGCGTGGGATAGGGTAATCAGAAAACTTTGACCAATGTACCTTGCCGCTCGTATTGTTTGTTGACCATAATTGATGAACCCAGTTACCATAGGGAACATAGAGTAAATATCAATAAAAAAATAAGATTTTGTTTCTTTCTCTTGTTTCGGACAAGTTGTAAATTGGATTATAGTAAATATTAAATATTCTTTATTTTTAGAATTTATAATGAAAAAAGTTGGGAAGAAGTTGTTAATAATAGATTGCCTAAAGAGATAGGTAAAAGAAATTTCCATCCAAGATTTAACAATTGGTCCATTCTCAGTCTAGGCAAAGTCCATCTTGTTGCGATCGAAATAAACAAGAACAAAAAAGTTTTAGCTAATGTAATGAAAATACAAATTGTCGTTCCAAAAACGCCATCTATGATGAATATGGATAGAATAGGGAAATTCCAACCGCCTAAGTAAAGAACGGTTACAAATAATGAAGAGATTAGTAGATTTAAATAAGACGCAACATAAAATAAACCAAATTTAATACCGGAATATTCGGTTTGATAACCCGCTACTAATTCTTCTTCTGCTTCGGGTAAATCAAAAGGCAATCTCTCGCATTCTGCTAGAGAAGAAATTATAAAAACAATAAACCCTATAGGTTGTCGCCACAAATTCCATCCCCAAAAACCATATTTTGACTGTGCTTCAACTATATCAACTGTACTTGAACTGTTAGATAATTATAGTCGAAGATAAGATCACTCTTGTCATCGCTATTACAGAACCGTACATGAGATTTTCACCTCATACGGCTCCTCAAGAGCCATAAATAAATCTAAGGACTAATTCGAGATTCTTTAATCTTGATAGGTTTGTAGGAAAAGTGAAAATAAATCGAAAAATCCTGAATTAGACCAATAAAATTCTGTCTGCTATACTATAAAAAATTGCTTCGGAATTGATCTCATCTTTTACTTAAATTTTGAAGAATTTCCTTTTTTATTGAGTAATAACTTAATTCTTGAATAAAATACGCTTTTTACTAATTTTACGAATATCAATTATCAATAAAAATTTTGCCGTATTCTTATTTTTTTTTCGTCCCTCTTATTTCTTTTATTAAGTGGCAAAAGTAAAAGATTACTTCGTTCCTGATAGTCATTCATTTAATCGGTGGATAGGAGCATACTCTGGATCGAAATTTTGGGGAGTACTACTTAATCATTTCTACAAATTTTAAGCCTCAATTAGTATTTCTTTTATGTAAAAAAGAATTTACGTAATCTCTATTACAAATCCTTTGTGTACTTTGGTGTTCCTAATCATCCACCTTTTTTGGTCAATTTCTATAGTAAGTCATGTATGGTAATACATCAAAAAAAAAAAAAAAAGAAAAGATAGTAAAAACTTCCTAGAATTGTTCTTTTCAACCCGCTTCAAGTAATGATGACTAATTAACCAATCTTGGGGGAAATAATCTTGACTGTTTATGTTTTTAACCCTTGTACATAGGCAATGAGATTCGATTTTTTACTGCAAATTTTGAAGCTGTTTTCTTTCACTCATCTAACTATCTGATTTACTTTAATCAACCCGCTCGATGAATAAAAAAAGATGCTATTCAATCCATTTTTCTTGTTAGAAACCTAAAAATAAGCGGGGAAAGGTGAAGATCTATGTTTTAACGAATCACACGTAGCGATATTGATAATACACATAGAGTTAATGGTATTTCATAACTAATTGATTGGGCAACAGCCCGTAAACCACCTAAAAAGGAATATTTATTATTTGATCCATATCCTGACATAAGAAGTCCAATGGGAGCAATGCTTGAAATAGCGATCCATAAAAAAACCCCAATACTGAGATCGGCTAGAACAAGGTGAGAGCTAAAAGGAATTACTGAATAACTTAGTAGAATTGATATGACTGCTATAGAAGGCCCGATACTAAATAAAAGTGCATCTCCTCTAGATGGAAGAAGGTTTTCTTTAAAAAGTAATTTTGTTCCGTCCGCTAGAGCTTGAAGAATTCCCAAAGGACCGGCATATTCAGGTCCAATACGTTGTTGTATCCCTGCAGATATTTCTCTTTCTAACCACACAATTACTAGTACACCTATTGTAATTCCCAATACAAGAATCAAAATAGGGAAAAGCATCCATGTAGTCTCATAAACCACTTTTAAGGATTCCAATCTGGAAAAAGAATTGATAGCTTGTACTTTTGTTGTTGTATCAATTATCATTTCAACGATCAACCTCTCCCATAATGATATCTATGCTACCTAATATCGTCATAATATCGGCCAATTTCATTTTTTTAACTAACTGAGGAAGAATTTGCAAATTGATAAAACCCGGAGATCGAATTTTCCATCTCCAAGGAAAAATACTCTGATCTCCTATCAAAAATATTCCTAATTCACCTTTTGGTGCTTCAACTCTTACATAAAGTTCTTGTTTCGACAATTCAAAAGAAGGAGATGGCTTTTTACTAATGAATCGATATTCAAAATCATTCCATTCAGGATATTTTATTCTATTAAAGCGCCGGATTTCTAAATTCTCATAGGGACCTCCTGGAATTGCTTCTAGAGCTTGTTGAATAATTTTTACAGATTCGGCCATTTCGCCGATTCGTATTAAATAACGAGCTAATGAATCTCCTTCTTTTTGCCATTGGACTTCCCAATCAAATTCGTCATAACATTCATAATGATCAACCTTACGAAGGTCCCATTGGATTCCAGAAGCTCGTAGCATTGGGCCCGATAAACCCCAATTTTTTGCTTCTTCGCTACCAATAATGCCCACATTCTCAACTCGTTCTAAAAAAATGGGATTTCGCGTAATAAGCTTTTGGTATTCAGCAAGCCCTATTAAAAAATAATCACAAAAATCTAAACATTTCTCTATCCAGCCATAAGGTAAATCGGCAGCTACCCCTCCAATACGAAAATAATTATGCATCATTCTCATACCGGTGGCAGCTTCGAATAAATCATATATTAATTCCCTTTCTCTGAAAATATAGAAAAAGGGGGTTTGCGCTCCGATATCTGCCATAAAAGGGCCGAGCCATAATAAATGAGAAGCTATTCGACTTAACTCCAACATAATCACTCGAATATAGCTAGCTCTTTTAGGTACTTGAATATTTCCCAATTGTTCTGGTCCATTTACAGTTATTGCTTCTGTAAACATAGTAGCTAAATAATCCCAACGTGTTACATAAGGCAGATATTGTATAATTGTTCGGTTTTCCGCAATTTTTTCCATACCTCTGTGTAAATAACCTACTATTGGTTCACAGTCAATAACATCTTCACCGTCTAAAGTAACGATGAGTCGGAGAACACCATGCATTGATGGATGGTGAGGGCCCATATTGACTATCATGAAGTCTTTTCGGGTAGTTGGTACAGTCATAGGTTTTTCTCCGATTCATTTTTTCACAAATTCATTTTTGCATGAATTGCTGAAAACAACAAGGTATTCATCAAAATTCAAGATCGAATAAATCAAATAATTATAATTCAAAACAACTCTTCAAATTAACGTGTTTTTAGTTCTCGAATGTTCAATTGACTTATTAATTCTTTATAACGGATTCCATTTTTCTTTGACAAATAAGCTAGTAGTCGTTGACGTTTTCCCAAAATTTTTCGTAGACCTCGCTGAGATGAATAGTCTTTTTTGTGCAATTGCAAATGGGAAGTAAGCCTTCGTATCTTATTGGTAAAACAGAATACTTGAAATTCAACAGACCCTCTGTTTTCTTCTTTTTTTTCCTCCGAAATAACGGATATGAATAAACTTTTTTTCATAAATTCTTAACCTTCCTTACTTTTTTTTAGCAAATTGTGGAATTTTACCGATCAGTAATAATAATGCCAGCTATTTTAATTTGGTATTTTTAATTTGGTATATAGAATACCTTAATTGATTTCTTTTATCAAAAAAACTTTAGTTTATATAAAAAAAGGTTTATTTACGTTGATTCATTTCGGATATAGTGGATACCTTATCGAATTAGTATCATGTATCGGAATTGAATGTACGATAGCGTGGATATGTATCTATTTATCTACCAAATAATACTAATAGGAAATCAAATATATCATAAATCAATTTCAAATTTCGGATACATATGTATTCTTAACATACTAAAACGACTTCCGTTATTAGTATCAAACCAATAACGATTCATACAAGCTAAATCCTCTAATCGATAATTGGGCCAAAGAAAGAATTTTAATTTTTTAAGTCTATTTTTATCTTGATCAAGATCTTTGTTTTCATCAAAAAATTGACTACAGTTTTTTATTTGATTCCCTGTTGGGTTTGTATTCACACCCTTATTATTCCTTGAATTCAAACAAATTCGAATTCTTAACTCTCTACGACGCCCAGGCGATAAAAGATTTTCGGGAGGAAACAAATCAAATTTGTTTTTCTCTCTTTTACTTTTACCTAAACATTTTTTATCACAATTTTCGCTGTATCGTTTTTGATTATTGTGGTGTTTACTCTTATGAACTAATGAAAGCCCTATGGTTTGATACATAAGAAACTTCCCATCGCCTTTTATAGCCAAACGAATTGGTTCAATAATCAATACCCCGTTTTTTAGCAAATTTGAACTAGTTAAATCTTTCCGCTCCAGTATTATATCCATACTCAGTTCTTTTCTTTCTATCGAGGATACAAGAATTTCTATTGGATTTTTCAATCGAAGCGCAAGACAATATACTTTGAGATTATTGATCAGTTTTTGATTTAAAGAATCTACCCATTTCAACTGAAAAAGCAAATGTCTTGTCAGGAATAAATCGATTTCTGCTTCTGTACCGATCGGGGGTTGGTTTTTATTTCTCGTCTTTTTCATATCTGATCCTATATAAGCTTCTTCAATATCTGTTTGTCCGTTTGAGAAAACAGATTCAGAGTTTTCTTGAACATCTGATCTAAGATTTTCTTGACTTATGAGTTCTTTTTCATCTTCATTCTGATTCTCTAATTCAAAATATATTTTTTCATTTGATGGTATAAAAGAATTGAGCTTTTTATGTCTGTTGATGCTTTTATTTTCACTAACCTTTTTACTTACACTATAATTTGAAAAAAGCAAATTAATTGGTATAACCCACGGTTTCATTTTATATGAATTATAAAATAAGACAAATTCGGAGAAAAACCAAGATCCCAAATTTGATATGGGACAGCTCAGTATTTCTTCATTCATTCCCATCCAATCCAAAATGATTTTTTTATCAGGTTGGTTGATTTCTTGATAAATTGTGCGATAAAAAAAGCTTTTGTTATCAATTTTATCAACAATTTGATAGTTCTTAGATTCAGTTTTCGTTTTTTCATTCATGCTAGTATTGACCCAAGCCTCAACGTCAACTTTTCTTCTACGACAAAAATGGAGAATTTTAAAATCCAAATATTTTCTATCTTTTCTATCTATAGTTTTTTCTATATCCGAATTTTTTTTTCTTTCTAAGAAAAAAAAATTCGTGATCGGGATATTCCACACCATGTCAAAAAATTTTTCTTTATTGTTATTGTAAAAATAATTATAAGTATAAGAAAATTCTTGGTTTTTATTTCTTTGGAATGGTATTCCATAACTATATTTATATAAATCATTCTTATCTTCATAATAAAAAAATTTATACGATAAAACATCATATCTATAATTCTTTTTCAAATTCGATTTTTGATCTGGCAATAACAATAAACGGTTTTCCGAATTATTTGTGGAATTAATTAATTGTTCTTTTTGATATGAATTCGTTTTGCTTTTTTCAAAATTTTGATTTTCAACCTCGCAATGTTCAGTTACTCTATTTCGCCATTTTTGTGGTACTAATTGTGACCATTTTATCTGAGATAAATCGTATTGATAATTTTTTTTCAATTTTAACCAGTTTTTCCATTGATTCAGTCCAGAATTCGGAAGTTTTCGAGTCTTTAGCTCGGGATGAGCTATTCCTTGGGTTCCAAAAAAATCTTTTATTTCGTTTTTAAGAAATAAAGATATTCCCCGATACTGAAGAACCGATTTTAATGCATAGAAGTTAAAAACTTTGGCTTGGGATAATTTGTAAAATACATAAGCTTGTGACAACAAAGAAAAATCAGAAAGAATCCTCGAATTCTTATTACTAATATTACTATTAGTACTAACAAAATGGAAAAATCCTTTGTTTATACTCCAAATAAACTGAATTTGATTTTTTTTTTTTATCTTTTCATGATTTTTGGGATTATTGCAAATGGATTTTTGAATTCCATTTTTTGTTGATTCAAGGAAAAATTGTGTATTAATTCTGAGAATATTAATGATATTTAAAACTATATCTACGTATATCTTTTCTCTAAAAAATTTCAAAATAGAATTGAATTTACGGATTAATCGAATATTTTTCCTTTTTAATATATGACCCGTCTTTTTGGGGAATTCAAAAATTTTCGTACCATATGGTGTTTTGGTAGGACTAACTTTTCGTTTTTTATTCTCTTTTTCTATTTTTTTTTTTTCTATTTGATTTTTGATTATTCTTGTTCTACTAGCCAGATCTTTCATTTTTTTTTCTGTCGCTGAAGAATTTGTCCAATTTAGGAATCCGGTTTGAGTTTGAATGGATGATTCATTAATCATATGATTTTTGATTATTGAATCTTTTTCAGGTTTTTTTTGACTCGATTCTTCTCTCAATCCAAATACGGGAATTAGATTTACATTTGACATTTTTTTCAAAAATAGAAGTATTTCAAGAACCCGATTGTTTGTTTCATTTTCGAACTTAAAAAAAAAAAAAAATTTTTCTTTGACTCTTTTTCGAACTTGAAATTGCCCTTTTAGAAGTTTTCGAATTTTTTTATCGAATTGTTTAAAAATAGGTTGAAAAAAAGAGGGACGTTTTCGAGGAGGACCAAAAGGAAAGTCAGTTTCCAGTCCCACAGCTGTTAAAAAACAAAACTCATCTATTCGATTTCGATTTTGTTCGTTTTTTTTTATTCGATCTTGATCAGAAGGTTGTATCATAGATCTATGCCACGGTTTTAGACGGAAAGGAAATAATATCTTTATCTGAATACCATCTATTAACCAGTTTTTAGGAAATTCTGTTTCTGATAATTGAACGCCGTTATAGGTGCATTTAACATGCATTTCGCTATTCCACTCTTTGAAATCATCTGCCCACTCAGGTCCTTGGAATAATAACAGACGGCTGATATTTTTTGCTATTATCAATAAAGGCAATAGAATGTATTTTCTAAGAATTGATTGAGTTATTAACATCAAACCTCTTATTATTTGAGCAAATGGAATATTATCCCAGGCTTCCGCAATTTCTATTCGTCTGTTTTCGTGGCTTTTTTCGTCTTTTTTATTGGACTTTTTAGTTTTATTTTCTTCTTTCAATTCTTTTTCTTTATAATCAAAAATCTTCAATTTTTGATTTTTTCCCATACAATTTTTAAAAATCCGTTTAATTAATCTGGAAAAAGTAGCAAAAAAAAAAGAAGAGTTATCTATTCTGTCTAAAAAAAGCGGGGAATGTATATTTGCTTGAAATAATTCCCAAATAACTATTTTCCGTCTTTGAGCACGCATGGAACCTACGATTAGGTCTCGACGAAAATCAGATTGTTGTGAATAACGTATCAAAGACACTTCACCTGGTTGCTCAGATATATCCGCGGTATTTGGGGCAGGATTGTCGATATTTTCTTGCTTATCGGTGTAAATAATTATACTTTTCCAATTTCTTGAGCGAATTTGATCATCGATTGGCACCGACACGTCTTTTTCATCTGGTCTATCCTCTGGTTCTAAATCATCGACTAATTTGTATGACCAACGAGGAACCTTTTTATTTATTTCTTTTATTCCAATCGATCTTTTTTGAATTGTTTGAGGAAACGAATCTGCTATGATTGTATTAACTAAAAATTTTAAAAATCCTTCTGGATCTTTGGAAATAAATTGCTCGTGTTCTGAAAGTAAAGACACTTTCTTCTGATTGAACGCAGCTTTCCCGTCAAATTGACTAACGAAATGTCGAATTTTGGATGATATTGAGTTTTGATCTTTTTTATATTCTTGGTAATTAGAATCATTACGTAGAATACTATGAATTTTATTTATAAAAATGTCATCTATTAAATTTTTTACTGTAGTTTTCGTTATAATGGATGAAAGCCTTTTTTTTATTATACCTCGATAGGCCCCGTTTAATAAAGGATCGTGGTTTTTTTGCAAATATTCCTTTTTCTTTTTACTTTTTTCATTGCATAATCTAGTTTTTTTTTCGAGTACATCTATATAAAAAAGTCCTTTGTCTAGAACTGTAATTCTATTAGCAAATTCATTGCTTAAGCTGTTTTTTTTTTGTTCGTTCGTATAAATCCAATAATTGTATAGTTCATCATCATATAATAATTTTTCTGTTGTAGCCAAAGAAATCTTTCTTTTTATCATTTCCCAGAAAATGGATAAACTAGGTGGATATGTAAAAGAAATTCTTTGTTTTCCATCATTTTGACATGTATAAAAAAAATATTGTGACATTTCATTTCTTACCGCATTTTCAAACCGATTGCTTTTTATATATCGTGTTGGACGATTCCAACGTTTATAGTCGAAAAGAAGAAAAAGAAGGGGTTTTTGAAACCAGAATACGTTTTTCTTTTCTTCTTTAAGTATTTCGAACTTCGAAATATCTTGATTCCCAGAATAAGAAGTCGGGCTATTTTTATAGCATGCTTCTTTTAAGTGCAAGTGAAATTCATCCTTTGTTTTGTCCTTTCCATTCACTCGGATCTTTCCCATTTCATCAATTTTGATTTTGTCCGGATCCTCCTTTTCTTCCGAAAAAAGGGAAGGAGAAGGATCTTCTTCGGTGAATCCCTCTTCTTCCTGTTTAGTCTCCTTCGTTTCGGAAGTTTTTTCTATTTCTACATCTGTTTCTTCCTCACTTTCTTTCGTTTCTGGAGTTTCGTTCAGTTTCTTAGTAAAAATAGGTGACGGCATTCTGCCTAAATAGTAGACACAGGTAATAAAGAAGAGAATA